CGTGAGATTTTCATCTCATACGGCTCCTCCCTTCTGTGCATAATAGAATACTAAGGGGAATCATCCATGGAATCAAAATTTCACTATTATCATTATGAACTGACAGGAGCTGGTATTTTTACAAGAAATCTCTAGCCAGCCTTCCCGCAAGAGGTTTTTTCTTAACACCAATCGTATTAATACTAGATAGAAATGGTAACTCCAACGATTTCTTTGTCCTCAACGCCTACTATATTCCAGGAATTAGTCACTTCAACGATCTTTGATGGTTCTACGGGTATCCAAAGTACGAACGAGATGGATGTTTGTTGTCCCAACCATTCTTGATAGTCCCGATACCGATAAGGAAAAGGGTAATTTATAACAAAGTTTTCGTGTTGTTGATTCCTAGGTGTAGTGCTTCGTCCCCCTATCCCACCGCCCGTTGGTACTAGTATAGTAGGATTTACCTGCAATACAGAACCTACAGGTGTAACCTTTTGTTCAATACTAAAATCGACAATTAATTAAAGTATCTGAGGCTGGATCAATCGAGGATACACGACAGAAGGAATTGTTCTATCTCCAAACTTTACCTTCACCAAGCGTAGGTTTTATTTTTCAATAATTTGGTTCTTTCTATTCCGAACCGCGTATTTTTCTCGTAAGACTGAGGTGAGGACTAAAAAAAACAAGAAAACAGAATCAAATCACACCATCCCTGTAATAGGTAAATGCCTTTTTTTCTCCTAAAGTTGTCGGAATTATTCGTAATAAAATATTGGCTACAATTGAAGAGGTCTTATCAATAAAATTTCCATTTATCCTAGATCTAGGCATAATTAACAATCCATTCTATAATTCTTCTCATTACCCCTCGCCTTGGGGAAAATGATCTCACAAACATAAAGAATTGTAGTACAAAATAACATAAAAACAGAGGTATGATTCTTGAATTTTTAATAGATATATGGGGCAGTTGATGAGATTAAGTTGTTGTTGATAAATTAGATTTGAAAGGAATTTTTGATTCCTATAGAATCATTGATCATTAGTACTTGTACTGTCATAGAATGACTCGCTATTCACTCGGTTTCTAATCAATAATAAGATTATGTAGGAGAGATGGCCGAGCGGCTCAAGGCGTAGCATTGGAACTGCTATGTAGGCTTTTGTTTACCGAGGGTTCGAATCCCTCTCTTTCCGTTTCTGGTAATTAATCAACGTTACCGACCACAATGTATCAAATAACAATTGATACCTTTATTCCAACAGCTTTATTTGATAGAGATTCTCTATTCCTAATTCCATTACGTTGTTTGGTATGGTACGTAAAATACAAATATCGTGGAAAGAGCAAAAAGGGAAAAAATCCTACCGCTAACCCATTTGCGATACGTGAATGAAAAAAAAAAAAATACGGATCAAGGCCTTTAGATCTATTTACTTCGGCGAAAGGAGTGACATAGACATAATTGTCTGAACTTTTTTTGTTATTTTGATTAGGTTCAAGTCTGACGGGAATAATATTCTACGACTAACAACTCATTTATTTTTAAACCGATCCATTTACTATCTATTATTTGATTTACTAATCCTTTATATTGGAATGGGTCAATAGTTAAATGGTTTGGCAATTCCTCCTGGTGGGGGGATGAAGCAATAAAATTTTGAATTAGAGCTTTCGATCTTTGTTTATTCTTTGTAGTAATAATATCTCGGGGTTTGCAACGATAGCTTGGTATATCCACTATACGACCATTAACTAAAATATGTCTATGGTTAACTAATTGCCTGGCTCCAGGAATGGTCGAAGCCATACCCAATCGAAAAAGTATGTTATCTAAACGCATCTCGAGTAGTTGTAGTAAAATCTGACCCGTTGATCCTTTGGCTTTTCCAGCGATATGTACATATTTAAGTAATTGTCGCTCTGTCAGACCATAATGAAAACGCAATTTTTGTTTTTCTTCTAGACGAATACGATATTGTGATCTTTTCCCAGAACGCAATTGATTTTTAAGATCACTTCCGGATCTGGGTCTTTTACTAGTTAATCCTGGTAACGCCCCCAGGCGGCGTATTTTTTTGAAACGAGGTCCTCGGTAACGAGACATAAAGACTCCCTTTTATTTTTTATTTTATTTTACAGAAAATAAATCGAAATTAAGACTGAACTAAAGGATAAACAAAGCAAAGCGAGATCTATTGAAGTATTTCAAAGTAGAATGAAATGAATTGTATTGCTATCTGGATTTTTTGTATATATAGGAAGTTAAGGTTCTGTTTTATGATTTGTTCTGTCTAGATCTAATAGATCTAATCAATTTTTTTTATTCTTTTTATTCTATAGTTATTTTTTATTCATGTTAACACGACATAATAGATTGGTGACCCTACATTGAAAAAAAGAGAGGAGAGATTATCAATCCTAGAAAAAATCTATAGCGAAAAAAGCCGGCTATCGGAATCGAACCGATGACCATCGCATTACAAATGCGATGCTCTAACCTCTGAGCTAAGCGGGCTCACATAAGAGAAATAGAAATAATGTATAGGAATTCAGGAAACTCTCCTATCTTCTTAGTTATTAGCTATGAATTTCATAGGAATTCCATATGAAATATAGAATTCCTATGAAATTCTATATTTCTAGTTAGAAATAATAGAACTATATATTACATATTCTATTTATTTTACTATAGTTAGAATTTCTATTTTTTTTTATGATAATACTATTTTTATTTGATAATATCAATGAAATTTTTCTAATCAAATCAAAATTTCATTATTTCTTAGAGCATTTATAGCAAATTCGGTTAATTATATTTATTATAGTTATAGCGGATCGGTCCTAAGAATAAGATAAGGATAAAGATACAACCAAAATGGTAATGAAAGATTCCTCTGATTTCATTCGGAAAAGGAATAGATAGGACGAAAAAAAAAAAAACAAGAATGAATATCGACCGTTCCAGTATTCCGAATCGCGCTGGAAAAAAGAAAGGCGCGAGAGACGTAGATATATGTGGGATATATCTATCCATATTGAATTGCAGGTACATCAATGATAGAATCATTTCTGATTGAAACAAATATGGTTCATACAATAGAGAAGAGATGAAATGAAAGAGGATGCCCCAAAAAAGAACATAGCAGCATACACTTTTTCGATATGGGGATCATTATCATTATATAATGAATTCAACAGTTCCAAGATAAATGAAAGAAAATGAAAGAAGTAGATGGTATTAGAACTAGGTCCTTGTCTAAGAGGGGATATGGCGAAATTGGTAGACGCTACGGACTTGATTGAATTGAGCCTTAGTATGGAAACCTGCTAAGTGGTAACTTCCAAATTCAGAGAAACCCTGGAAAAAAAAGGGGGCAATCCTGAGCCAAATCTTTATTTTGAGAAAAAAACGAGAATAAAAAAAGGATAGGTGCAGAGACTCAATGGAAGCTGTTCTAACGAATGGAGTTGACTACGTTGTGTTGGTAGCCGGAATCTTTCTATCGAAATGAAAGATAAGGATATACCTAATTCGTATACATATTACCATATCATAACGATTAATCATGACCCAAATCCATTATATATATATGCAAAATGGGGAGTTATTGTGGATCTATTCCAATCGAGAAGAATCGAATATTCGGTGATCAAATCTATCATTCCAGAGTTTGATAGATCTTTTTAAAAACAGATTAATCGGAAGAGAATAAAGAGAGAGTCCCATTCTACATGTCAATAACGACAACAATGAAATTTATAGTAAAAGGAAAATCCGTCGACTTTAGAAATCGTGAGGGTTCAAGTCCCTCTATCCCCAATAAAAAGTCCATTTTACTTCCTAACGATTTCTATAATATTCTATTCTTTTTGAATGAAGATCTAAAACTAAGAAATTTCGGGGACTATGCCAAATTTTTTAATACTTTGGCAGTCTCTTTAATTTCCATAGATCCAAGTACTCTATTAGGATGATGCGCGGGAAATAGTCGGGATAGCTCAGTTGGTAGAGCAGAGGACTGAAAATCCTCGTGTCACCAGTTCAAATCTGGTTCCTGACACGTGAATAATGTCTCGAATCGAATAGATATTCATACCTCATACAAATTAATTGAAAGGGTCGGGATATATATTCGTTAATAGTCTAGAGCGCGATACATATTTATTCATCTAGATGAATAAATGTATAGATATCCCCATTTTGGGGTATGGGTCAAAAATATATGTATGTATGGTAAAGAACAAAATGATATTATGCTCCCTTTTCTTTTTTTTTTTTTATTTTTTGTTTCTTGTTTTTTCAGACTGGGCTTTCTCTCACTAAACTAAAAATGTTAAGTCTTCATATATCAATATAAAAAAACTAAGTTTGCTAAAAAACTTACATTACAAGTTTATAGGAGTTGTGAAGGGTAGGAATAGACAAAATGCATTTCATACACAGTACAAAAAAATCCGTTCTCTTTTCATTTCGTATTTTTTTTTCATATTTATTCTATTTCTTCACTCTTGCTTGCGTTACTTTCCCGGATCCATCTAAGTTATGTGCGCGGTACTTAGTTCATGTTACAGAACTTTTTTGATTCATCCTATTGTTTCTGCTCAGACGAAATAGATATCTCCCCATTCCCCATTGGGAGAATATCAATGAAACCCTTTTTAGCCCGTCCCTAATACGAATTATAGTCCAGTTATTCTGTTTCATCTAGAACAAAACAAAAAAAAATATTCCTTGAAATCTAGAGTCGTGTCGGATAAGTGAACATTAGTTTCTTATCATTCAATGAGCATCTTGAATTTCATAGAAATTGGGGGTAATATAGTCCTTACGTAAGGGCCAGCCTATCCAACTTTCGGGCATCAAGATACGTTTAAGGCGTGGATGATTATCATAAAGGATTCCTAACATATCATAAGATTCACGTTCTTGAAAATCAGCACTTCTCCAAATCCAAAAAACTGACGGGATTCTAGGATTACTCCTTGGGGCAAATACTTTTATACATAC